GGTTGGTTGGAAGGTAAGTACCGCATGATTGGCTGGTTGGTTAGGGGTCTTTCCCGAGGCGTCGACGCTTCCCGCGACCCTTTTGCTTGCATGCAATTCGTGCCGCCGGTCATGCATGCCGTGCGCATGGCGGCTCCACTATCATGCATGCCGTGCCGCCGGGCCTAGGGGACGTACAACGCCTTTAAGGCAAAGAGCAGACAATTCTCTGAATGCTCCGAAGATAGGCCCGCCTCGTTCGTTCGGTCAGGTGTTCTTCGCTATCTATAGACGCCACCAAGAACAAGAAAAGAGGCTCTCCGCTCCTAGTCACACTAAGAAGTCGTGCTCTTCTGTCCTCCGGGGGACTCCACCAAGAGGTTCTTTCTCTCACGTAATTTCGCCCGCCCGTTCCACTTCCGTGCCGGAGGAAATGGGATTCGAACCCATGATACAATCTTCTTGTATGTCGATTTAGCAAACCAATGCCTTAAGCCACTCAGCCATACCTCCAAGTTGTTGATCGGAATTGGATGTGCCGGGTTGGGTTGGTTGCCCGAAGGGCTATCTGATCCGATCAACTGCGTAAGCCGTAGCGCGCGTACTCTTCCTCTATGAGCGAGACTCTATCCAGATCTATGGATCTCCCCAGCATCCAAGCACCATCCAAATCCGCCACTCGTTTGGCGACGCCTTCTTTTCTATGAACACCCCACCACTGAATGATGAACTTTGCCAGTCTTCGCCTCCGACCCGACCAGGAGAGAACACACGGTCAAGCCGACGCCCTTACCTGCCTTCATTGAATTCATATCTCCTTCGTCTGGTCGAGAAGGGAGAAAGCCCGGGGAACTGGACCGTGACTCTTCTATTACATTACATTACGGAGAAGCCCATTCTCGTCATGATCGATCCACGTCCTACCATAGTGCCCGGAGAACCAGGCTTGCTTAGCTTACCAAGCTAGCTTACTAAGCTAAGCGCGAAGGAATTTTTCGTTGATTGCACGAGCAAGCTTCAAAACGTATGCGCGCGCTAGCGCCTTAACAATACAATATATATAGTCGTTTTGAAGCAAGCAAGCTTCAAAACGTATGCGCGGCCGTTGCTTGCTGGCTTCAAAGCTTATTAGTAAAACGCGCGCATACGTTTGTCAGCTTCAAAACGTATGAGCGCCAACGCGCGCAACGGCCGTTGCTTGCTGGCTTCAAAGCTTATTAGTAAAACGCGCGCAGTAGTTTTGAAGCTGGTAGAAAGATTATATTCTTGATGGGGCTTTGGTGGCTCATGAGTGTGTGCATTCGAGGTATCGGAGCAGACGTCCTGGCCTAATATGCAAGTTGGATATCGAAAAGGCGTATGACCATGTCGACTGGGATTTTCTTCTGTATATGCTGGGTCGATTTGGGTTTGGTGTTAAGTGGAGGGGGTGGATTAAAGAATGCATTGCGTCAGCTTGGTTTTCTGTGTTGATAAATGGTACGCCTAAAGGCTTTTTCAAGAGCTCTCGGGGGTTGAGGCAAGGGGATCCGCTCTCACCTTTTTTGTTTGTGATTGTTGCTGAGGCGGATGATTGAAAAGGCGAAAGTGGAAGGTCTGTTGAGGGGGTTCAGTGTGGATCGTAGCAATCTTCAAGTATCTCATCTTCAGTTTGCGGATGAGACTATCCTGTTTTGTGATGCTGAAGTTGCGATGGTCAGAAATTGAAAAGCAGTTTAGCGTTGCGTTTCAGATTAGTAGCGAGGGCTTTAGTATGAATTTTTCCTAAAGTGAGGTTTTCGGCATTGGTGTGGAGGATAGATCTATGGAAGAGCTGGCTGCCTTTATGGGTTGCAAATGGGGTCGTCTTCCTACATCTTATCTCGGTCTGCCTCTTTATGTGGGTAAGCCAAGCTTGAATCTATGGGAGCCGATTATTGAGCGCTATGAAAAAAAGTTGGCTACGTGGAAATGCAATTATCTTTCGTTTGGGGGAAGAATAACGCTCATCAACTCGGTTCTATCGAATCTTCCGATCTACTTTTTGTCTCTCTTCCATTGCCCGGCGAAAGTGGTGGATAAGTTGGAGAAAATTCAAAGAAATTCTCTTTGGTGCCGATAATGTTAGGAAAGAGAATTTGGTAAATTGGAAGGAGGGATGTTTCACTCTGAAGCGGTCTGGTGGTTTGGGTGTTAGATCTTTAAGGAGGGTGAACGATGCTTTACTTGGAAAGTGGTGGTGGAAGTTCCTCGCCATTCTTCCTCACTTCCGCGAGCGCCACCATTTTTCAAAAAATCGTATTAAAGAAAAATGAAATGATTGAAATTCTAAGTCCATCAATCTGAAAGAGGGAAGAGAGATCAAACAGCGTCCCCTGTTCCGACAGCAAATGGCAGCGAGCTTAAATGCGCTCCCTGCAGGGTTGGAGTCTCTCTATAGCGGGAGGCTCTTATCTGCGTAACCGAACGATGACGCTATAAAAAACGGTAAGCTGTTTCACTTGGTAATTCGAAAGCTACCGCGCCACAAGCAGAGGGATCCTGCGCGCGGATTCAAAAGTCAAAATCGTCGTGGATGGGAACGCAACTTGATGTGCTTATCAGGCTAGCTGAGGGCCGGTAGCCGCTATGGTAGCCATCCAGATTGCGTGATTGGGAATTACACTGACGGTTGAGCGGTTGGAAGAGACATAGCAGACGACCTTCCGTGAGCACCGAGGTGCAATGATCCGTTGGAATATGTTTCCAGCATCCCATCCAAAAATAGGGGAACCCAATCTAGAATAAGTCCGGCATATCGGCACTGTAAAACCAAAGGTGAATACCAGCTGGGAAAATCCGAAGTAGGTGTTACGATGACCGGAACGACTTCTGCAGCTGCGAACTGTCTTATTGCTTGAATAAAGCGTCGGGAGTGGTTGCTCTCTCCCCTATGGGTACAGACTACAGCGGCAGATTCAAGCGCATGAGTTCAGAGGGATCAGTTTCACGTCTATAGATCGTGATCTGAATATGAAGTGGATTCCAGGGACAGCAGCTTCTATAAACACAAGAAACGGTCTTGTGGACTTACAAAACGGATTGAGAACTTGCCAGTACACGCTGAGCCTCCTCAATGAGATGAGGTACCTCATTGAGGATTACGGGAATCGTGGTGCCGCCCAGGGGCGATAGGGGGGACCAATGCGCGGTCTATGTGCCTAAAGATTGAAGAAAGGCCTTTTCCTTCCGAATGAGCCATTCACCACGGAGCTTGGGAAACTTCAGAAAGGGCTGGCAAGGAGCTAGCAAGCTCAACATCCGGCTGCAGAAAGACACATCAGTTTGATAAAGCTCAAACTCAGCAATGATGCGGGTGTCTGGACCAACAAGTAAGAGAGCTACTGAATATTCAGACAATCATATAGCTCGATAAAGCCAGCGCTATAAAAAAAAAAGAGTACCGTATCAAAATAGTCTGCCGTACCTCCTAAAAAGATTATTCCGGAATAAATGGGCAATAGTTAGGAGAGGTGCGCCAGCGGCGAGCAGAAGCAAGGTTATTAGATACCGAAGGCCCGGCCAGAAAGCCGTATCGCGCAAGGCGCTCACGTTTTTTGTCTGGGTATGGTTTTGCTACTGTAGACTATGGCTCCGATCTACTGGTGCCCCCGCCTCTGCTTCTCCCGCTCATGGCCATAGGTATGTACCCGGACGGGAGACTTTTGTTGCTACTCCTGCTTATGCTTATGGGTAAGAAAGTGGTGCTAGTGAGATGTATCTATCTGTACGAGATGCTACCTATGCCTTAGCCTCTGTGAACTATGTGCCTTACTCTGAAACTAGTGGGGGTGCTAGTGATGCCTTCGCTCCAACTACCTCTGCATCTGCATCTGTCCATCGTGCTCCAGCTCACTCCGATGCCTGAAATGCTACCCATGCTCCTATCTCCGCCCATGCCTTTGCCTTTACCATCGATGAGTATGGATCCTGCTCTTCGACTGGAGCAACGTAAAGTACTGATGGGTCCCGATCATCCGGAACACGGTCTCTATCCGGAAATGAGTACACTTATGGGGTCTTAGAGTTATGCCTTTGCTTCTCCTGCACCTTAGGGATATGGGACTAGATATGGAACACCTGGATGGACCATAGGTAGGTATGTGCAAAATCCCGGAACATCACTTCTAGGAAGACGTCAAAATCTTGATCACTTGTTGGAACAGGTAGGGACGCTGGGCGGGGTGGCAGTGGGAAAGCCGGATTGGGATATGTTGTAGCAGGATCTACGAAACTAAGGTGGTTGTACGGTTCCACTTTTTATAACTGGATTTTGATCCCTGGATATAGATCTGGATCACTAGGGGCTGGATCAGGATCCCGCTCAATAAGATATGGATATGGATCTTTATAGAGGGAGATACCTACTAAGCCTGGTGCAGGTACAAGAAGGCCCGGTGGTGTGGGTGGTGCTTAAACAGATAGAAGGAACCCAGCGAAGGTAATGTATCAACTTATGATGCATCTACCCTTGCTTTAATGGATGGATCTGTCTATGCCCTGGTATATAGGCCCAGAAGTTGGAACAGCTGCCTATGCTATGGGGTATGCTTCTAGGTCTCGATCACGAAGGTCCTAATCGTCGATAACGATCTATAAAGGCGACCACGATCACGAGAAGCAAAAGCTCGATCGGGATCTATATATGCGACTTAGTCAACTGCTTCAACTGATGCTCGGCCGCTCACTATGCTCCCCATGCGACTCACTCTGCGTTGAGGTGCTGTGCCTCCACTGGCTCGGATGCTTCATTTGGGCCCGGGTATGAATCTGCGTATGTATCTGTATCCGCATAAAATACTGCTTCAACCACTCGATCAACTGGCTCTGCTACTTGCTCAGATGTTGCTTTGAGGGGAATAATGCAGAATTCATATGTTCCCAGTGCGAAGAATGCATCGTAACATAACAGATATGCATATTTGCCTCCCGGGGAAAAATCGATCGAAATGAATCTCAGTGATCCAACAATTGAGCCCACCAAGTGCTACGAGTGCATCGTACTATAGAGAAAGATGCGCATTTATCCTTCCCCCCGGGGGAAAGGGATGACCTCTGAATCGGGACTGAGCGATCGAAGTGACGGATTTCTGAGTAGATTCGATCTCCCCTCTTTCGACTAACTTCGAAAAGAATGCATTGGATGGATGCCCGGGAATCATCTATACAGGGAATCTCATTGAACATAGAGAAAAAGTCCCCTTTCATGAATTTCTCAATGAAACATTGAGTTGGGGCAGAGGCCTCTGAGCGAGTAACACCACCCATGGCGGAGATAGAGGCGGAGGCTTTGATTGGAGCATAGGTTGTTGTTGGTGCGTAGAGAGACAAAAGGTTACACTTGGTTACTAATTATGTGTATAGTAATAGTTCGACCGGGCTGGGCTGCTTTGCGTATAGCTTCCGGGGTGGCATCGAGATATCAGGGACCAGCCGAATCGGCGTGAACAAGGGCAGTATCTCACGTCAGCACCTAAAACAGCAGCAACATAAACCTAAACCATTCCTATGACGGTGGAGCCACGGCGAAAATAGTATAAGCAGCACTCACTCGGGCTCATCCCAGCAGTCGTACGTCAGGTCCATTCCTATGCTCAGCTTAGGCTCCCCCATCCCCATTTCAGTTAGGGCAGGGGCAATCCCGTGGCGAATCCCACATAGACCAATAGATCGAGATCCATAGTCATAGTCCATTTCGGATCCAGATCGAGCTTGTTTTGAGCGAGTGGCTAATGATCCTGCATATATATATGTACTTGATTTTCTGGACCATAGCATATTATGGGCGTACGCTAAAGCTTCACATTGGTCATTGAGTAAAGTTCTGACTGTTTCTGGGGCTCCATGCATGTCAAGCTGTTTCCTAGGTTACTGGATCATTGACTATACTATGGTACTAACCTTCACCATGGTGCCATACTTTAATAATAGCATGGACTAGCATTAAGACCAAGAATTAGGGAATTAGGGACATCACATATTAACCTTCACTACGAGCACATTTTGATTTGACTACATTACTAAGAACACCTATTACCTTCTAGCCGTATTGTATAATGTTCATATTGAGCGTATATTGAACCGACACTGTACACTCATCCATGAACATCGCGATTCCGGCACTCATGGGTACTCCTTAATCTCTATGAGTTTTCATCCATCTCAGCTATGGTGCCATTCCTTCATGATAGACGAATACCTGACTGCAATAGTCAATTGTGAAAACCTTATCTGAGAGCTGGCCAACCAAGGAACTCAATCCTTTGACCACCGTACCATAATTGAATGGTTATCCAACACTACTCTACTCTACCTCTGGATATACTTCATTCTTACCAAGCCGCTTAGCAATCCTGTTTAAAAAAGAGAGTATATAATCTTTGCTATCCCCCTCATCTATAGATCCCTGTGATTCTATCCATTTTAGCCCTCATGCCCTCCTCGTCCCCCTAGCGGTTAGAAAGTGGAACTATGAAAGAGCATGAGATGGCGGATTAAAGGAAATAGTTGTGGCTAAGGTACGTTGAATCGGAGTGACTTCTCTATGAACTAACTGATGCGCCCGTCACTTCCTGATATAACTGGTGGATATAGCTTTTCACTATACCCAGCCACACCCCGCGTACAACCCAACTTCATATTCACCCGCCGCCCGAGCAGAGAGTCGACTATGCTGGGATGATTATTGGACCTACGTGCTTATCAACCAACCATCCATGGACATCGCTATGTTAATATGGACCGTTATACGGCTGCTGCAACCAGTGATGCGTCCCAACCGGGATCATTACTGCGTACATCCATGGACCCTATGCTGATCATTAATAGATGGCGTGGGTAGGAGTCCGTATAGGTCATTATTATGTGATGGGAACTGGAGTTCTAGCCTATAGCAGAGACGTTTTACTCGGATTTAGTATCTATGTAATACCAACTAGCTTGCACGATGTCATTCAATCGGGAGGGGTTATACAGACTTTCGTGCTTACTCCATGTAGGACCAACCAGGATGGATCGCCCGTATACTACTGAAACACCTCCCGATTGAATGATATAGGTTTTTACCAGCGGAACTAGAACGATTGTTGTAGTGGCCCATGCTACCTATGCCACTTTTTTCCAATAGCCCCAGGACCATCGATTCTTTGAGCTAAGGACATGGTAGGTACGTACGACCAAGCATCACGTTAATCGCTGATATAGTTTCATCTTTTGAGCTACATTGATTTATGAGTGACGACTAGCACTGATGTGTTTCACGATCCATGAACAGTTTTCACTAGTATGCTACGACTGCAATTCCATGAAGAGATAGGTGTGGTAAGAGGAGGCATCTATATAGATGTACGCTATGTAAATACTTAGTGGTGCCTGTTACCTAGACAATCAGCTGGTTTACACCTATTGTCCCGACGGTCCTGGAGCTGAATGTATGATCTACTGATCCAAGTGTTAATAACAGGTATGGGTTATATGGTCAGTCCGAAAGTATGTTAGCTCAATGATTACGATCAGCCAGCTTTTCATAGGTTCTGAATGTGGATAGGTGCTCTTGTGACCATTTATGACATCAATGGTTGCTCGCCCCCTTCAGCTTAAGGCTCGCCCCTGTAGCTGTTGGGCTTATGCACTCAGGTGCGCTAAAATACAAAAGACTAGGGCCCTTCCAACTAAATATGGATAGGCACCCAGCTTCAATGGAATAGCCTTATGTCAAAGGAATAGCCTTATACGTCAATGGAATAGCCTTATGTCAAAGGAATAGCCTTATACTATCTAAAGACTAGGGCCCTTCCCTGACGGGGGGGGGCGCTTACGTTTTTCAGCTGGCTCGTAGCAGAAAGATTCTGTAGAGTGATCAACCTTTTAAAGTGAGTTCCTCTTTAATCAAGATTAAAAGAGATTAATCTCTTGATAATTATGTCTCTGGAGAAGGAGAGAATGTCTCAATGTAAATTTCCACACACATTTCATATCAATTACCCATATATATATAGGGTGAGATGAGAGGTTACATGCTTACACCTGTAATTACAGGTGAAGCATGTACAAAGACAATTATCTCATGCAAAACAACACCTAGGCACACCTCATGTTTCACTTTAATACATAAAGGACACATAAAGGAATGCATGGACACCTCCTAGTATGAGGTGTCCATAGCATGAACACCTTAAGCTATAAACAGACCACCTCATGCATGAGGTGTCCTTCCACACACATGCATGGGGACACCTCATGCATGATCATGCACATATAATGCCAACCGAAGCTGGTATTGCATCTAACATCCCCCCTCAATACCAACTTTCTTACAAACGCCGACGTTCTCGACGAAACTTGATGAACTTTGAGATGGGGAGTCCTTTCGTGAAGATATCGGCGAGCTGCTCTTCGGTGGATACGGGCACAAGGTCAATATCTCCATTTAACACCTTCTCCCGTATGTAGTGGTGGTGCACTTCGATGTGCTTCGTCCTTGCATGGAACACTGGATTTGCTGCAAGACGAATCGCACTCTGGTTATCGCAATGAATCTTCACTGGGTCATCTGCGTCTTCGCCAACCTCTCTGATCAGCTGCACTAACCACGAGCACTCTTGTGCCGCCATTGTCGCTGCTCGATACTCTGCCTCTGTCGACGACAATGCCACTGTTGGCTGTTTCTTACTGCACCAAGAAACTGCACCACTTCCCAAACTGAACATGTACCCAGTGGTTGATCTGCGAGTAGAAGGATCTCCTGCCCAGTCTGCATCAGAAAATCCTACCAACTCAGGAGCAACTCCTGCCTTGTACAGGAGTCCATAGCTCACCGTGCACCGAACATATCTCAATATTCGACGAACCGCTTCGTCATGGGGCTTCCTCGGATTCTGCATGAACTGGCTCACAACACCCACTGCAAATGCGATGTCTGGCCTGGTAATGGTGAGGTATATCAGTCTACCCACCAACTGACGATACATACGCTTATCCTCCTGTTTATCCCCAACGTCTGCTCTCAGCTTCAGATTTGCTTCTATCGGCGAAGCAATTGGTTTGCAGTTCGTCATCCCGAACTTGCTTAACAAGTCCGAAGCATATCTTATCTGACACAAGAAGATCCCTTTTTCACACTTTTCCACTTCCAAACCAAGGAAGTGCTTCAGCTCACCGAGCTCCTTCATCTCGAACCGAACAGAGAGATGTTCACGAATTCTCTGTATCTCCTCTAAATCATCTCCCGTGATGATGAGGTCATCCACGTACAGTAGAATGATCGAGAATTTCTCATTAGTCTGCTTCACAAACAGACTAGAATCAGCTGCACATACACTGTAGCCACAGAACACTAGAAATTCTGCAATCTTTCCGTACCATGCTCTTGGAGCCTGTTTCAGGCCATACAAGGCCTTTTTCAACTTGCACACGTACTTTTGGTTCTTCTGGCTCACGAACCCAGCTGGCTGCTCCTAGCATTCTTTCTCTATCCAAATCACCATAGAGAAATGCATTTTTGACGTCCATCTGCCACAGACGCCTTCACTTGCTGGCTGCAAGAGACAGGAGTACTCGAACGGTAGTCATCTTGGCCACGGGACTGAACGTTTCATCATAGTCAATCCCGTATTGCTGCGAAAAGCCACGAGCAACTAACCGTGCCTTGTATCTTTCGACTGAACCGTCACTCCTGCGCTTCACCTTGTACACCTATTTTCAGGAAATCGGCTTCACTCCTGCGGGTAGTAGAACAAGATCCCATGTCTCGTTCTTCTTCAAGGCAGATATCTCCTCCTGCATCGCCTTCTCCCACTTCGCATCTCCTTTCGCATCTTCAAAAGAACATGGTTCTTCGACATCATGCCTTTGAGATGCATTACACTGTGAAAGCAGCACAGTGTCTACACAGTCAGCTTGTACGTACTTTGGATTCGGCTTCCTGATACGCGAAGATCTTCTAAGGCCCTTACTAAAGCTGTTCTGCGGCTCTTGCATCTTCCGTCAGAGGTTGTCTCTGACTTTGACCATCTTCTCGCTCTCTCTTCGAGCTGCTTGCCACACTATCCCTCAGCGACGACACTTCCGGAGTTGCGAGCCTTGGGCTTCCTGACTCCCGAACACCTGTCTTCCACGGGCTCAGCGAACTATCAGTTCGTGAACTCGATCTCGGTGACTCCACTGGTCTTGAGTCACTAGCAACAGGAATTTCCTCCTGTTCTGGGAACAACGCTCGCATCGTTGTGTCTAAGAATTCTGTATCTGGTAGTACCACTTTCTCAGTAGACCACCATGACGAGGCATCGTCAAATACAACGTGCCGAGAGATATACGCTTTCTTGGTGGTAGGATCCACACACCTCCACCCTTTCTTTTGCTCATCGTAGCCGACAAAGATGCACCTGATAGCCTTCTTTTCTAGCTTCGTCCGCAGCTGCTCGGGTACAAACACGTAACAGACACACCCGAACACTCTGAAGTGTGATACAGTCGGCCTTCTCTTGTAGAGAACCTGATAGGGCGAGCGAAAGCCGACGCTTTGCCTGCGGTAGTCTATTGATGACATGAGCCGCTGTCATCATACACTCGGCCCAATACTGAGGCTGTACATTCTTCGCATGCATCATGCTTCGACAAGTCTCACCAAGGTGACGATTCTTTCTCTCTGCAACTCCATTCTGCTGCGGAGTGTATGGGCAGGAAAACAGCCTTCGAATTCCGTGCTTCTTCAGATACGCACTGAACTCGTGAGACGTATACTCGCCTCCATTATCTGTCCGCAGCCATTTGATTCTTTCACCAAACTCATTTTCCACCACTGAACTCGACGAACTTTTGAAAAACCTCCGATTTTTCGGTCAGGAGATAGATCCAAACGTACCGCGAGTAGTCGTCAATAAATGTAAGCATATATTGCTTACCTTGACATGAGGGAGTAGACACTCTCCCAAATACATCTGAGTGAATGAGCTCCAGTGGTCTTGTCGACTGTGCCTCCGACTCTTTGAACGGCAACCTGTGCGCCTTACCAAACTGGCACCCAGCGCACACAGTCCCTTCTCGCATCTCCAGAGAAGGGAGGCCACGGACCATCTCTTTCCGCATCATCACCTTTAGTCGTTCATAGTTGACATGGGCCAACCGTGCATGCCAGAGATCTGCCGTCTCGTGCCGACGAGTCTTGTCAACATATGCTGTACCAGCAGACAATACGTATAGCATCTTCACCTTCTGCCCTTCCATGAGCACTTGGCCACGAACTTCGGCATTTGCCATAACTTTGACATCTGAAGGCCCGAAGAGAACGTAGTGCCCAGCTGCTGTAATCTGTGGCACTGACACTAGGTTCTTTTTCAATCCTGGAACATGATACACATTCTCCAAGACTTTTGAACTCCCTTTCATGGGTGAGATTGCGAGGTCACCCACGTGCTTCACGGGGTACACTGAATTATCCGCGGTCACAACCGCATCACTTCCTTCGTACTTCTGTAGCTTCATGAACTTACTCATATCACCAGTCAGGTGATGTGAGCACCCCGAATCGACTATCCAATCTGTGTTATAGTCGATCTTCTCCTTCTTCGACGTAGACGCCAGACACGCGTCAATTTCTTCTTGACTGGAGGAACCACTTTCGACGATCGACATCAAGGCAACGTGCTTTGTGTCCTTAACAGAAGAAATCCCTGTGAACGAGGCATCTACATTCCAGTCCTCGTCATTTTCTTCTCTGTCTTTCTCAGCATGAGAACCGACTTCTGCAACGTTCCCTTGGGAAACTTTCACTCTGCAATTGCGAGCGAAGTGACCTGGCTTCCCACACCTGTAACACGCCAGTGTTCGCGATCTGTTTTGTGGGAACTTCTGAATATTCCTCTTCTTGTCGCTACTACCTCCTTCCTTGCGGCCTTGCTGCTGCTTCTTCTTCTTCTGATCGACATTGAGGCTTCTTCTTCCCTTTTCCAGAGAAAAGAGCCTCCTCACTCTCCTTAATCGAGAGTCCAGCCATCTGCCTAGCCAGAGACTCTTGATTTATTAGGAGGTTCTCTAATTCTAGCAACGTGGGCTGTGTCGGCCACCCACGAACTGCTGCCATGAAGCCACTGAACTCTGGCCTCAATCCTCGGATGATTATCCTGCGCATCCGGGTTTCGCTGATCTTGGACTCGTTATCCAGCTGAAAAACGTATGCGCGCGTTTTACTAATAGGCTTTTCAGCCAGCTGAAAAACGTATGAGCGCGCTAGCGCGTTTTACTAATAGGCTTTTCAGCCGTTGCTTGCTTGCTGGGATATTTCGTTACATATACATATATTTTGAACTTTAATGAAATACTGCGAGATTGGCATGCTTCCCTGCGTTAGTGTGCCAATCTCATTTTCCAGGAGTTGTAGACGAGCATCGTTTGCTCGGGAAAATAGCGCAGCAAACGAGTCCCAAGCCTCTTTCGGAGTCTTGGCTTCCCGAATGTGCTCTAACAGTTCCTTCTGCACCGATGCTTTGATAACAAACATCGCCTTCCCAGCTCAGCTCGGATTTTCCACTTCCGCAACGCTTCCGCGTTCACCGGAGTGTTTTCTGGTGGATCAGCATCTGAACCAGCGACTGTCTCCCATAGATCCTGTCCTTGGAGATAAGACTCCATACAGGATTTCCAGTAACCATAGTGACTGTTGCTGAGTTTCTCAATCCCGCTCAACGAGCTACCCAGATCTGCCATTTTTCAGCCTTCACTTGAGATTCTCTCCTTTGTCAGCAATTGACACTCCCTTATCACTGAACCAGTGACTCGTGGCGATCCCTGATCGATCACGTAGATCTCGATCCTCCACTCGAGACACGACAGCCACAACGCGCTATTGCGCTTTCCGTGCACTACCGTTGTAGTCACGATGTCTTACGAGCAATCTTTCTCTTGCTTACGTTGCTACTGCAACCAATTTCAAGTGGGAGTGTCTCCACTGCACACGATCCGATTCAGCGACGTTTCAGAATCACGTACCCATTTGCTAAATATCCAACGTCGGCTCAGTACAAACCGTTTCACTCGTGCTTCTTTAACGAAGTACTAGCTCACTCCCTCTCCCACCCAAAACAACCTCACTCCGAATACCCAGCTACTAACACACTCGCGCCTACACGGAGTGAGGTATTAAGGAAGGAAAGGAACAGACGCGCTGACTAAACAACTAACCAACACAAGCTACTCCTGTTCAAAACGTTACACTCGTGCTTCGCAACGGAAGCACTTCGTGTAACTCCACTTAAAGTCACTTTCAGCGACGTTTCAGAATCACGTACACAAAATATCCAAGTTGACTCAGTACAAGACGTTTCACTCGTGCTTCGGAAAGGAAGCACTCGCTACACTCTCCTGAAAACTCACTTACAGTAACAATCAGAAAAAAGGTACCCCAACTCAAAAGAGTAAGGAAGATTATTAGAAAGATCTCACAGACGCGATGACTAAACAACACAAGATACAGCTGTTCAAGTCGTTTCACTCGTGCTTCGGAACGGAAGCACTTCGTTACACTACACTTAAACTCCTTTTCAGTAACTATAAGCAGTGACTATAAGAAAAACGAACAGAAAGCAATTGAGAAAAATCTCTAGTTATTTGCATAAAGAAAGAAAGGGCACCAACCTCGGATCCGTCCGAGGGGGTGGGCAAGTTCATCACTTGCCGCACACCATGAGCGTTCACGGAGATGTTCAATGAGTCTCTCTTACTCGTTGGATTTTGAGAGAGGTTCTCTCGCTCCCAGAATGTGTTGACCAATACACGCCCGCGGGGGACCATGTGGTTACCCCAACCGCGTTTAAGTAATTGGTTGGTGTGCTCCAGAGGCGAGGTTCGGGGTTTCCGCCTGGGGATAAGGGAATTCTCCTTGTGGAAGGTTGGTAACCTAACAATATCTACTAAGAAGAGAGGAGAGCTAGCGTGTACTTCGTTTGCGTCAGAGTCAAAGTAGAGGGAGACAACCCATTTATGATTCCAGCCGAGAAGACCAGGAAAAGGAAGGATCAAGTCCCATGATTCAAAATCTATTCTTTATTCCAGATAATGTTTCATTTATTATGGATTTCTTCCAATCTGTATTTCTCATTTGTTTCTATTACGGTCGAGAGTGGCTTTCCCTTTTGGGGAAAGATTGGTTTCTCTCTTCTATGCGCCGCCCCCCCCATCGTATCCGGGCAGTGCCCCCCTATTCACATCCGATGGGGGAGGACCAAAGCAGTGATGATGAATCTGGTATTTCTTCCTCTTCGAGCCAGAGCCCATCTGAGGAGGATGAGGGTGAAGGTGAGGGCGATTCCTCCGAGCCAGAGCCGATTCCCGATCAGGAAGCCCATCCCGCCGAGGGAGCTCCCGAGCACGTTCTGGATCCAGATCGGGAAGCGATGGAGCGTGCGCTCTCGGCCTATCTGAGCCAACATCACGAGGACCCGGGCTATGGGCCCTGGGTCATGGAACAGTTGAGAACCAACACAGCTCCACTCCAAAACCAGGCTATATGGGCCTTCTACGAATTGGCTCTCACTAAAAATGATCTTTCTGCTTCTATCAGAAGCCTCTTATCCGAAGCGGGACAGGGGGATCATCGATCTACCGAGGAAGTCATCATCTCCATAATAGAAGAGATTATGGAATGGAAAAGACCGGACAACTTGGATCCCCATGCGAGCCTTAAGGAGGAGATCGAAGAAGCCCGGACCCTCTTATCTGATCTGAGGGAAAAAGGGCTAAGGTCCAAGATGTATAAAGAAGTACATCGAAGACTCTTATAAACTTCCAGATGCTTCTTTCGAGAAAGGCGTCAGGTTGGTCGGTCGGGGGGATATGGGAGTGGGGGGGAAGGCGTAGGCTCACACAAGTAAGTTCAGGACCGCCTAGGGCCTTTCTGAAGTGTGGCACGGCCAGGGGGGAAAGGGAGGGGGGAGCCGTCAGCCCTTATCATCTCATTCTAAACTGGCGTGGCGCTGCTGGATGCTGAATCTCAATAGAACAGGAAGAGGA